ATATATATTGTTTTTTTATTTTTAAACAATATATATAATATAAATTTTGGAAAAAACAATTCCTTAGTGCGGCTTTTCTTGCTTTCGGGGTTTGACAAGAAGTGATGGGTTTGCTAGTACTAAGGGGGGTAGGGGGGTTTGACGAAAATCTTCCGGGGGGGGTATTTAGTGTTTTGAGGTCTCGTGAAAGTACCTTATGCACGTGAATACACTAGTGCAAACCTTCATTGAATGTCTTTCCAACAGGCAAGTATTGCTTATGTGGGGAAGTCAGGTACAACCCTGGTTTTTAATTCTAAGACACTGTGAAATGCTGAAGAAAAAGCCCCCAAACGAAAAAACCCCATGCCTATAAGAGAACGCCCGGCTTGGTGGGTAACGAGTCGAATGAACCACACCAATAACCTATGTCGGATACAGTTCATGATATGAGGGTAACGGATTATAATGGACCTGAAATAGGAGCCAGATGCCAGTAATAGTTCACTAAGTGCTACCCCCACGATTTGTGTCCTTGATTCCATCATTAAACGTATGCTCCTGATTTGTGCTTGTTGGTCGGTTCTTACTGCATGTTCATTGGAATAGAATCGAGATTTGTTAAGTTTGCAAGGAAGATTCTGGGTGACAAAATTTTGTTGGTAAAAAAATCCCCCTCATGTAGTGAGGAGTTCATGTTTTATCAATAAACCACATTCTTATGTTTTATTGACTTAACTAATTTTGAGTTCGAATGCTCTATTTGTTTATTATTTGAAAAAGAATGGGTTTGTCCCTACTTCATTATGTAAGATAAAGCATATTATGTACTCTTGTGACAAAGCATAAAAAATCTTGACCACTCATAATTTAGTGGGCAACACTTTAATACTTAGGGGATTATTGACATACTCATTAATGCTCGAATCACATAGTGTGGAATTCCCAGAGGGTAGTTTAATTTATGATCTTAGCTTTGGGAGCTAAGGATAGGAGTTAGAGTCTCCTCTCTCTGAGAGCGCTAGGAAGAATTTTAATCTTCATTCTCCGGTTTACAAGGCCGGGGCTTTGAAATTAAGCTACTAGGGCAGGAGTTATCAGTCGAGAATTTTGTTTTCTATTCAGGCAACTAAGGGGTTTAAAACTAGGAATAGTGTGAAGTAAATCACGGACGCAGTTTGTCCGATAATGATGAATGGATGTTCTACTGGTATGCCTCCGATTCAGGTTAAGATTAACATGTCCGCCACTAGAAGCCAAAATAAAATCTGGGAGGCGGGTCGGAATGTCAGTGCTCGTTGTTTTGAGGTGTGGAGAAGAGGGACTAGCATTAACACAAGAATTGAGAACAATAGTGCCAGCACACCCCCAAGTTTGTTTGGGATTGATCGAAGGATAGCGTATGCAAAGAGGAAGTACCACTCGGGTTTGATGTGGGGTGGGGTTACCATTGGATTAGCTGGGGTGAAGTTGTCTGGGTCGCCTAGTACATTAGGGTAAAACAGTGCTAGTGAGGTAAGCGCTGTAAGTATGATGATGAAACCTAAAAGGTCTTTGTAGGAGAAGTATGGGTGAAAGGGGATTTTGTCAGCATCTGAATTGAGGCCGGCGGGGTTGTTAGATCCTGTCTCGTGGAGGAACAAAAGGTGAAGTATCGTCGCTGCTAATACTACAAAGGGGAGAAGGAAATGGAAAGCGAAGAATCGGGTTAGGGTTGCATTGTCTACTGAGAACCCCCCTCAAATTCATTGAACGAGGGTATTTCCTACGTATGGAACGGCAGATAAGAGGTTAGTAATTACTGTGGCGCCTCAAAATGATATTTGCCCTCAGGGGAGCACGTATCCAACGAATGCTGTTATTATTACTAAAAGGAAGAGAACAACTCCGATATTTCAAGTCTCTTTGTAAAGGTATGAGCCGTAGTATAAACCTCGGGCAATATGTATATAAAGGCAAATAAAGAAGAAAGAAGCGCCGTTAGCGTGTAGGTTCCGGATTAATCATCCATAGTTTACATCTCGGCAAATGTGTGCCACAGAAGAAAAGGCTGTGGAAATGTCGGAGGTATAGTGTATGGCAAGAAATAGTCCTGTAAGGATCTGAGTAATCAAACAAAGACCTAGTAGGGAGCCAAAATTTCATATGGCTGAAATATTAGAGGGCGTTGGAAGGTCAACCAAGGCGTCGTTAGCAATCTTTAAAATAGGGTGGGTTTTTCGTAGGTTTGCCATTAAAGGTTTTTATAGTTGAACTACAACGGTGGTTTTTCATATCATTAGTCCTGGTTAAAATCCGGGTAAAAATTATGGAATATTTTGTTTTTTTATTCATAACGTTGTTGGTCTTGGGAGTGTTGGGGGTTGCTTCTAATCCTGCCCCCTACTTTGCTGCACTAGGGCTGGTTTTAGGGGCTGGGGGTGGTTGTGGGATGTTAGTGGGGCATGGAGGGTCCTTTGTCTCTTTGGTGTTGCTGTTAATTTACTTGGGGGGAATGCTAGTAGTTTTTGCTTATTCTGCTGCTTTGGCCGCAGAGCCTTACCCTGAGTCTTGGGGGGACTGGTCTGTTTTAGGTTACGTTTTAGGATATGGCTTGTTATGCATTCTGGGAGCTTTTGTGTGTGTTAAAGGGGTTGGCCAGTGCAGTTTTATAGTAGACGAGTCTTATGGGTTGTCGGCTTTGCGCGGGGATTTTGGGGGTGTGTCCTATATCTACTATTTAGGGGGGGAGATGCTTATAGTTTGCGGTTGAGCTTTGCTTCTTACGCTTTTTGTAGTTTTGGAGCTATCTCGGGGGCGGGAGCGGGGGGCGTTGCGAGCAATTTAAGATATCAGGGTGATCAGTAGTGCAATTGAAGTTGTTGTAAGAAGTGCACCAAGGTAGGTTTTGATTAACCCTTGTTGGGGGTCGTTAACTATTTTGATTAATGGAATTTGGGCTGTCGTGACTCCTTTAGGACCGGCTTTTTCAAACCAAGTTTGGTCTACTAACTGGGTGGCGGCAGTTTGTCCTAATACTAATATCAACTTAGGTAGGGTACGGTGGATGACTGGCGGGTAGTAGCCTAGTATGTTAGAAAAGTTGTGGACATTAATCTTGGGGGTTGTGTTTAGTTGCTTATTTGTTAAATTGGCAAGCTCCATGGCAACCGTAAGGCCGGCAACTGTTACGGCGAGTGCCCCTAACTTGAGTGTGAGGGGCATTGTTATGGTCTGGGTTTTAGTAGGTAAAAAGTTAGAAGTGATAATTAGTCCAGCAATAACGCTGCCTCAGGCAAGTCGTTTGATAGGGTTCAGCACTGTGGGGTCGTTTTCGTTAATTGGGGATAAAGGTAGGAATCGGGGTTGTCCCATGGATGCGAAGAAGATAATTCGAAAGCTGTAGACTGCTGTGAAAGAAGTTGCTAGTAGTGTTAGGGCAAGGGCTCAGGCGTTTAGGAAGGATGTGTTTAATGCTTCAATAATTGCATCTTTTGAAAAGAACCCTGCTAGGAAGGGGGTTCCTGTTAAAGCTAAGCTGCCAATGGTTATGCAAGAGGACGTAAAAGGTATTGTTTTGTGAAGGCCGCCTATTTTTCGGATGTCCTGTTCGTCGTTAAGGCTATGAATAATAGAGCCTGAGCATAAGAATAGTATAGCTTTAAAGAAGGCGTGCGTGCAGATGTGTAGGAATGCTAGTTGGGGCTGATTTAGTCCAACTGTTACTATTATAAGGCCCAATTGGCTTGATGTTGAGAAAGCTACGATTTTTTTGATGTCGTTTTGGGTAAGAGCACAAATCGCTGTGAAAAGTGTCGTTAATGCCCCTAAACAAAGACAGGTTGTGAGGGCTGTTTGGTTGTTTTGCATAAGGGGGTGAAGGCGAATTAATAGAAAAATGCCAGCAACCACCATTGTGCTAGAGTGCAGTAGGGCAGATACCGGAGTAGGACCTTCCATCGCAGCTGGTAGTCACGGATGGAGTCCAAACTGTGCAGACTTCCCAGTAGCGGCGAGGATTAGGCCCATAAGTGGAAGGGTTAGGTTTATGTTTTGGGTGGTGGAGAAGATTTGTTGTATTTCTCAGCTGTTGGTGTTTATTGCCAGTCATGCTATGCTTATAATAAGACCGATGTCTCCTACTCGGTTATAAATAACGGCTTGTAGGGCTGCGGTATTGGCGTCCGCTCGCCCGTATCATCAGCCGATTAGGAGAAATGATATGATCCCAACACCCTCTCATCCAATGAAGAGTTGGAAGAGGTTATTAGCTGTGACAAGGGTAATTATAGCGATGAGGAAAACCAGCAAATATTTGAAGAAGCGGTTTATGTAAGGGTCTGCTGATATGTACCAGGATGCGAATTCTAAAATGGACCAGGTAACATAAAGTGCAATTGGGGTAAAAATAATAGAGAACTGGTCGAATTTAAAACTTGTGTTGAGGTCGAAGGTTATTGTATTGATTCAAGATCAATTTGTTGTGATTGTTTCTATCCCCTGGTCTAAGAAAATGCAAAGGGGAATAAGGCTAATGAAAAATGCCAGTTGGACCGCTGTTTTTACCTGAAGTGTTGCTCAGGTTTTTTTAAGGGGGTAGGGGTTTATTGTTGTGAAGATAGGGTAGACTAGTGTGATCAATACAAGAAGCAGTGTTGTGTTAAACATTAAGGTTGTAGTGTGCATAGCCACTACTTGGAGTTGCACCAAGAATTTTTGGTTCCTAAGACCAATGGATGAGCTGTTATCCTTTAGAGGCCAAGGGACCCATGGGGTCTAACCATGGCTTAGAAAAATTAGCACTTTCCCGAGACTTCGGTCTCCCTTGGTTAACAAGAAGGTTTTATCTTCTATCTCTAGAATCACAATCTAGAATTTTGCTTAAACTATGTTTACATATGCACCAGCCTCACATGAGTTCGGGTTTCAAGATTAATAGGAGAAGGGGTGCGAGGTGCAGGCTAACTAGCAGATGTTCTCGGGTGTGAGAGGGCTCCAGCCCGACAATATGGTCAGGGGTTGGGCCTCGTTGGGTTATTAGGAACATGTAGAGTGAGTATCCTGCGGTAATCAGGGTCCCTATACCCGTTAAAATAATGGTGAAGTATGATCAGTTAAATATGGAGACAATAATTATTAGTTCTCCTATGAGGTTGGGAAGGGGTGGAAGGGCAAGGTTGGCTAAAGAAGCAATAAATCATCAGGTTGATATAAGGGGAAGAAGCATTTGTAATCCTCGGGCCAATAGAAGGGTGCGGCTGTGAGTTCGTTCGTAATTGGTGTTTGCCATGCAAAACAATGCGGAGGAGACAAGGCCGTGGGCAATTATTAAAATGATTGCTCCGGTGAAGCCCCATGGGGTTTGAATCAGAATACCAGCCGCTACCAGGCCTATATGGCTAACTGAAGAATAAGCAATTATGGACTTTAAGTCAGTTTGTCGCAGGCAAATGGAGCCAGTCATAATAATGCCTCAGAGGGCCAGAATGATAAAAGGATATGCTAGTTCTTTGGTGATGGGGCTCAGGATTATTATAATTCGCATTATCCCATATCCTCCTAGTTTAAGTAAGACTGCAGCAAGTACTATTGAGCCTGCGATTGGGGCTTCAACGTGTGCTTTTGGAAGCCAGAGATGGACCCCGTAGAGCGGCATCTTCACTAGAAATGCAACTAAGCAGCCGATTCATCATATCTTAGTGCTTCAAGAAGTCGTGTGTACGTCTGTGTGTTGGATGATGAGTATGGAGAGGCTACCGAGGTCTTTTTGTAGAACTAATAATGCTACTAGGAGGGGTAGAGACCCTGCTAAGGTATAAAACAGAAAGTATGTGCCTGCATTGAGACGTTCTGCCTGGTTCCCTCAGCGTGTAATAATGATAAGGGTAGGGATTAACGTGGCTTCAAATATGATATAAAATATTATAATTTCCGTTGAGCCAAAAGCTAAGACAAGGAAGACTTGGAGTGTAGTTAGTAGGAGGATAAAAGTTCGTTGTCGAACTGCTGGCTCTGTTAATATGTGGTTTTGGCTCGCAATAATTATGAGTGGAAGAAGCCAGCAGGAGAGGACAAGGAGGGGGGTGGAGAGCGGGTCGGTTGCAATGTAGGGGCCTGAACAAGATCATCCTGTCTCTGCCTCCCACTTAACTCAAGTTAGGCTAATAGCACCAATTATGAGGCTTTGAGAGGAAGCCGTAGTTCAGAGCCATTTTTTATCTACTAATCATGTTGTGGGGATTATTATAATTGTTGGGATTAGGATTTTTAACATTGTAGTAGGTTTAGGGCTTTTAGGTGGTCTGTTCCATGGGTGCGGGAGGTGGCTACCAGGAGGGCTAGGCCTGCGCTAGCTTCACAGGCAGAAAATGCTAGTAATATTATTGGGGTTGATGAAAAAACATTTGAACTTATTTGAATAGACCAGAGGGCCAGCCCTACGTATAGAGAGAGTATTATGGCCTCTAGACAAAGAAGTGCAGATAAAAGGTGTTTTCGGTGAAAAGCAAGACCAGACAGTCCCAGTGTAAAAGCCAGGGAAAATGTAAAGTGAGTAGGGGTCATAAGACGATCATGGAGTTGAACCAGGTTTTGCTGAGCCGAAATCAGCGGTCTTTCTTTAGACTAATCGTCTATTCAGCTCATTCTAGGCCCCCCTGAGCTCACTCGTAAGCGAGGCCTACAGTCAGGAGTACAATGACAAGGGTGGCCCAGAAAAGAGTTTGGGTGGTGGTTGTTAATTGATTTCCTCACGGTAGTGGAAGGAGAAGTGCAATTTCTAGGTCAAAAAGCAGGAAGAGAATGGCTACAAGGAAAAATCGTATTGAAAAAGGAAGGCGGGCAGATCCCAGGGGGTCGAAGCCACATTCATAAGGGGAAAGCTTTTCTGAGTCTGGGTTTATCTGGGGAAGCCAGAAGGACACGAAAATTAGGATGCAGGATAGGGTGGTAGTAATTATTAAAATTGAGATAATAGGGTTCATTATCTTTCCCTGGGTTTTAACCAGGATTAAATAATTGGAAGTCACTTGTATTTGTTTGATACTAGAAAGATTATGAGCCTCATCAGTAGATTGAAATATAAAGGAATAGCCATACGACATCAACGAAGTGTCAGTATCATGCTGCGGCTTCGAATCCGAAGTGGTGTTCTGACGTAAAATGGTATTTAACCTGCCGTAAAAAGCAGACTGCTAGAAAGGTTGAGCCAATAATTACATGTAGTCCGTGGAAGCCGGTGGCCACGAAAAAAGTTGAACCATAGACCCCGTCAGCGATCGTAAAGGGGGCTTCATAGTATTCTATTGCTTGCAGTAGGGTGAAGTAGAAACCTAGTAGGATGGTGAGGGCGAGAGATTGGATTGCTTGCTTTCGCTCTCCCTCTATGATGCTATGATGAGCTCAGGTAACAGTAACACCGGAGGCTAGGAGAACGGCGGTGTTGAGTAGGGGTACCTCAAAAGGGTCTAATGTGGTGATTCCTGTTGGGGGTCAGCAGGCCCCTAGTTCGGGGGTGGGGGCTAGACTAGAGTGGTAAAAGGCTCAGAAAAAGCCTAGAAAGAAGAAAACTTCTGAGGTGATAAATAAGATTATTCCGTATCGTAAGCCTTTTTGTACCGGGGGTGTGTGGTGCCCTTGAAATGTCCCTTCTCGAACAATGTCGCGTCATCACTGGTATATTGTGAGCAGTAAAAGAATTATTCCTAGGGTAACAAGCGTTATAGTTTGAAAGTGGAACCATATGGCAGTTCCGGAGGTGACTAGTAGGGCAGCTACTGCCCCTGTTAGTGGCCATGGGCTTGGGTCGACTATGTGATATGCGTGTGCTTGGTGTGCCATTATACGTTCTCTTGTAGATAGAGGCTCAAGAGTAGGACGAATACATAGGCCTGAATTATTGCAACGGCTACTTCAAGAAGTGTGAGTAAGAAGAGCACTAAGGCTGTCAGGATTGCTACAGTTGGTATGAGTGGGAGAAGAACAAAGACGGCGGTGGCAATGAGTTGAATTAGAAGGTGTCCTGCTGTTAAGTTAGCCGTAAGTCGTACCCCTAGAGCAAGTGGGCGGATAAATAAACTAATTGTTTCGATAATGATTAACACTGGGATTAGGGGGACTGGAGTTCCTTCTGGTAAAAGGTGTCCTAGGGCGACTGTTGGTTGGTTTCGCATTCCGATGATTACTGTAGCCAGCCAAAGGGGAACAGCAAAGCCCATGTTTAGGGACAGTTGTGTTGTTGGGGTAAATGTATAGGGGAGAAGGCCTAAGAGGTTCATAGAAATTAGGAAGAGCATTAAAGCTGTAAATAATGCTGCTCATTTATGTCCTTCAGGGTTTAGGGGTATAAAGATTTGTTGGCTAAATAGGCCTATAAATCACGTCTGTAGGGTCAATAAGCGGTTATTTACTCAGCGAGAGGTGCAGGAGGGGAATAGGGTTCAAGGGAGGAGGAGTGCAAGTCCTATAAGAGGGATGCCTATAAGTGTGGAGCTTATAAACTGATCAAAAAAGTTTAGTGCCATGGTCAGTTTCAAGGGTTAGTTGTCGTGCTTTGTGTAGCCTGGGGGTTTGGCTCATTGTTGAAGTTATGTGATATTACTTTAGTGGGTGCAATAATAAGAAAGACTAGTCAGGAGAAAACTAAGATGATGAATCATGGGGCGGGGTTTAATTGAGGCATGTCACCAAGGGTGGTCGGAATCACCAATTTTTAGCTTAAAAGGCTAACGCTAGGACCTGTTTAGCTTCTCAGTGAGGCGTCTTCAAGTATTGTAGATGATCAGGCTTCAAAGTGGTGTAGGGGCACTGCTTCTACTACGATTGGCATAAAGCTATGGTTTGCACCGCAAATCTCGGAGCATTGTCCATAATATACACCAGGTCGGGCGGCAATAAACGCTGTTTGATTGAGTCGACCGGGAACTGCATCCATCTTAACCCCGAGGGCTGGGACTGCTCATGAGTGAAGTACATCCTCAGCTGTGACTAGTACTCGAACTGGGGATTCTATTGGGACAACCATGCGATGGTCTGTTTCCAGGAGGCGAAATTGGCCGGGGGTTAGGTCTTGAGTGGGGACTATATAGGAGTCAAAGCCTAGGTCTTCGTAGTCTGTATACTCATAGCTTCAGTATCATTGGTGACCAATTGCTTTGATAGTGAGGTGCGGGTCATTAATTTCGTCTATAAGGTATAGAATTCGTAGCGAAGGTAGTGCAATTAAAATTAGGATGATCGCTGGTAGAACAGTTCACACAATCTCAATCTCTTGAGAATCTAGGATGTAGGCGTCTGTTAGCGTGGTGGTGACTATAGCCACAATAATATAAAGGACAAGGGTGCTGATTAAAAATACAATTATCAGTGCGTGGTCGTGAAAGTGGAGAAGCTCTTCTATAACGGGAGATGCTGCATCTTGGAAACCTAATTGAGCGGGGTGTGCCATTAAAATGCGCGGGATTTTAACCCACAATTCCGTCTTGACAAGGCGGTGTAATTTTTATTACTAGCATTTTATTAAGAAAGTGGCAGAGTGGTCATGCGGTCGGCTTGAAACCGTCTTATGGGGGTTCGATTCCTTCCTTTCTTGAGTATTTAACTACTTTCCCGTATAAGGGGTTAGTGTCTCAAAATTTATAGTCTCAGGCTGGGTGTACACGAACATACCCAGGCTCTTCAAATGTGTGGTAAGGAGGAGGGCAGCCATGCAACCACTCAACATTAGTTGAGGTAAGTTCTACCCATTTTACTTCTCGTTTTGAGGCAAAGGCTTCTCATAGGATGAATAGGAACAGAATAACAGCCGTGAGTGAAACTAAAGAGCCGATAGAAGAGACTGTGTTTCACAGGGTATAAGCGTCGGGGTAGTCTGAGTATCGTCGGGGTATTCCTGCTAAGCCTAAGAAGTGTTGGGGGAAGAAGGTTAGGTTCACGCCAATAAACATTACTCCAAAGTGGATTTTAGTTCAAGTGTCGTGGAGGGTGTAGCCTGTAAATAACGGGAATCAGTGAACAAATCCGCCCATAATGGCAAATACTGCTCCTATAGAAAGGACATAGTGGAAATGTGCTACTACATAATATGTGTCATGGAGCACAATATCGATTGAGGAGTTGGCCAGAACAATGCCAGTAAGGCCTCCTACTGTGAACAAGAAGATAAAGCCCAAAGCCCAGAGTAAGGGTGTTTCCCATTTAATTTGGCCTCCATGGAGGGTTGCGAGTCAGCTAAACACTTTTACCCCTGTTGGAATTGCAATGATTATTGTGGCGGATGTAAAATAGGCACGTGTGTCTACGTCTATTCCAACTGTAAACATGTGGTGAGCCCACACGATGAAGCCCAAAAGACCAATTGCTATTATTGCTCAAACTATTCCCATATAACCGAAAGGCTGGGGCTTACCTGCGTAATATGCAACAATATGGGAAATTATCCCAAACCCAGGCAGAATTAAAATGTAGACTTCTGGATGTCCAAAAAATCAAAATAGGTGCTGGTAAAGGATTGGGTCCCCCCCTCCGGCAGGGTCAAAGAAGGTGGTGTTTAAGTTTCGATCAGTGAGAAGCATAGTGATGCCAGCCGCTAATACTGGAAGAGACAGTAAAAGTAATACTGCTGTGACTAATACTGCTCATACAAACAAAGGTGTTTGGTATTGTGTGATGGCCGGAGGTTTTATGTTAACAATAGTTGTAATAAAGTTAATGGCCCCTAAGATCGAAGATACTCCAGCCAGGTGTAGAGAAAAGATGGTTAAATCAACGGAGGCTCCGGCATGTGCCAGGTTTCCTGCAAGGGGCGGATAAACGGTTCATCCGGTTCCTGCTCCGGCTTCAACTCCAGAGGAGGCTAGTAGCAGAAGAAAGGACGGGGGAAGTAGTCAAAAGCTCATGTTGTTCATTCGTGGGAATGCCATGTCAGGGGCTCCAATTATTAAGGGAATAAGCCAGTTTCCAAAGCCCCCAATTATAACAGGTATTACTATAAAGAAGATTATTACGAATGCATGTGCTGTTACAATAACGTTATAGATTTGGTCGTCACCTAAAAGCGCACCGGGCTGGCTAAGCTCCGCTCGGATAAGAAGGCTTAATGCAGTGCCGACCATACCTGCTCAGGCACCAAAAACTAAGTATAGGGTACCGATATCTTTATGATTAGTAGAGAAAAATCAACGGGTGATTGCCACAGGTAAGATGGCCGAGTGTCTAGGCGGTAGGCTGTAGTCCTACAAACAGAGGTTTAACTCCTTTTCTTATCAAGTTTTGTGGTGTAGTAGCACCCCAGATTGCAAACCTGGTGGCGTAGAATAAAGTCTGCCAAAACTTCCCCTCCCCTTTCCAAGGGGAAGTAGATGGATGCCCGCTGGTTTAGGCACCTAGCTGTTAACTAGGCTCTTGAGGGATCGAGGCCCTCCTGTCTATTAAGGCCTTAGCTTAATTAAAGCGTTTGATTTGCATTCAATTAATGTGGGATAGAGGCCCGCAGGTCTTATCAGAGGCTGGGAGGGTCTCACTCCCGCTTAAGGCTTTGAAGGCCTTTGGTCTGTTTATCCTAAGTCTCTAGGAAAAAAGTGTCATGGCTGCAGGGGTGATGGGTAGCAGGCCGAGGGAAGCGACTACCATCACGGGCAAGGGGCTGAGAACAGCTGATTTTAGTCGTCATGGGGATTTATTATTAGTTGTGTTTGGGCTGGTTGTCAGCGTTATACTGTAGCAAAGTCGAAGGTAGAAGAATAGGCTCAGTAGGGCGGCAAGTGCCATGATAGTGGAGGTTAAAGCAAGGTCCTGTTTGGTAAGTTCCTGCAGGATCATTCATTTTGGCATAAACCCTGTAAGTGGCGGCAGGCCGCCCAGAGAGAGTATCGTAAGCATGGTAATGGTGATTATGGTTGGGGCTTTGGTCCAGGCTGTTGCGAGAGCGTTGATGCTAGTTGTTGCTACGGTTTTTAGAGTCATGAATACGGCGGAGGTCATGATAATATAGATTATTAGGTTTAGAAGTATTAGGTTTGGAGAAAATTTCAAGATAATGATCATCCACCCTATGTGGGCAATTGAGGAGTATGCAAGGATTTTTCGAAGTTGGGTCTGGTTTAAGCCGCCCCACCCTCCTGCAAGAGCTGAAGCTACCCCGATTAGAAACAGGATAGTGGGGTCCACGCTAGGAGTAAGCTGATAAATGAGGGCCATTGGGGCAAGTTTTTGTCATGTTGAAAGAACAAGCCCAGTTATAAGGTCGAGGCCTTGAAGCACTTCTGGCAGTCAAAGATGGGTGGGAGCGAGCCCAATTTTTATGCCCAGGGAGATTATGGTAATTGTGGCGGTCAGGGGGTGGGAGAAGTGTTGAATGTGTCATTCTCCTAAAATTCACGCATTTGATGTGGTGGCAAAAAGCATCAGTGCTGCCGCAGCCGCTTGTGTCAAAAAGTATTTTGTTGCAGCTTCCACAGCTCGGGGGTGGTGGTGTTGGGCTATTAGGGGGATGATGGCTAGTGTATTAATTTCTAAGCCCATTCATGCCAGTAGTCAGTGGGAGCTAGCGAATGTGATAGTAGTCCCTAGTCCTAGGCTTGCGATGAGAATAAATACTACTCAAGGGTTCATTAGTAAAGGAAGGATTTTAACCAACATGTTTGGGGTATGGGCCCAAGAGCTTATTTAGCTGACTTTACTAGGAGGTGGTGTAATGGAAGCACTAGGAGTTTTGATCTCCTGAGCATGGGTTCAATCCCCTTTCTCCTAAGGAAGTGGGAGGTTTTTAATCTCCATGATCCACTCTATCAAAGTGGCCCTTTGGTTTCAGGCACGCTTCCTTTAAAACTGAGGGGGCAACCCCGCTAGTGCGATTGGTAAAGCCATGTTTCACATTAAAAGAGCTAATGCTAGAGGAAGAAAGTTTTTTCACACAAGGTGCATAAGTTGGTCGTAACGAAATCGGGGGTAGGAGGCTCGAACTCACAAGAATATAACCGAAAGCAGTGCAGCTTTAAATATCAAGTTAATCGTCGTCAGTTCTGGTATTAGCGGGTTGTGTATGGCGCCTAAGAATAGAATAGTAGAGAGCGTGTTTATTAATAGAATGTTTGAGTACTCGGCTAGGAAAAAGAGCGCAAAGGGTCCTCCTGCATACTCGACGTTGAAGCCAGAGACTAGTTCTGATTCGCCTTCTGTTAGGTCAAAGGGGGCCCGGTTGGTTTCTGCTAGAGTTGAAACGTATCACATGGCAGCCAGGGGTCATCCTGGGGCAAGGAGCCAGATTGTCTCCTGGGCCATGTTGAATGTGGTTAGGTTAAACCCGCCCACTATAATAATGATAGAGAGTAAGATTAGTCCTAGGCTGACTTCATATGAGATGGTTTGTGCTACTGCACGGAGGGCTCCAATTAGTGCGTATTTTGAGTTAGAGGCCCAGCCTGAGCCCAAGATTGAATAGACGGCAAGGCTTGATAGGGCAAGCACGAAGAGAATTCCGAGGTTTAAATCAATTACTGGGTAGGGTATCGGCATGGGGGCTCATATTGTTAATGCGAGGGTTAAAGCTAGGGTTGGGGTTGCTAGGAAAAGAAATGGGGATGCGGTCGATGGGCGGATGGGCTCTTTAATAAATAGTTTCACCCCATCGGCGATTGGTTGTAAGAGGCCGTAGGGGCCGACTACGTTGGGCCCTTTTCGTAGTTGTATATAGCCTAGCACTTTCCGCTCCAGTAGGGTTAAGAAAGCAACGGCTAGTAGAACAGGTACGATATATGCTAAGGGGCTTACAATGTGGGTTATAATTGAGATCATAGCTGAAGGAGAGGAGTTGAACCTCCGATATAAAGGGCTTAGGCCTTTCGCAATTACCAGGCTCTGCCACCTTAGCATGCCGTTATCTCCGGTGGTTGCGTCTTCCCCATTATCCACTTTATATGGTTTCAGTAGGTGGGGGTGGGGCTCATGTTCTCGTAGGCCCCTTTACTCCGGTCCTTTCGTACTAGGGGTAAAATGGTTCATAGATAGAAACCGACCTGGATTGCTCCGGTCTGAACTCAGATCACGTAGGACTATTAATCGTTGAACAAACGAACCCTTAATAGCGGCTGCACCATTAGGATGTCCTGATCCAACATCGAGGTCGTAAACCCCCTCGTCGATATGGACTCTGGGAGGGGATTGCGCTGTTATCCCTAGGGTAACTTGGTTCGTCAATCAGGTTAATCCTGGGTCATATGTGGTCAAATTTTTTGATACTTAGAGTTGTTTCTCTTGGTTTAAGGGTTTTCCCGTACCACTCGGAGGCTGTTTTCTCCTCCGCGGTCGCCCCAACCGAAGGCAGGTTGATCACTGGTCTTGTATTTTCCCAAGCTTGATAGAAAGGGTTGGGTGTGGTTGATCATTTGCCTAAAGCTCCATAGGGTCTTCTCGTCTTATGTTATCATGTCCGCTTCTGCACGGACAGATCAATTTCATTGACTGGGGGGAGGAGACAGTTAAACCCTCGTTATGCCATTCATACAGGTCTCCATTTAAAAGACAAGTGATTACGCTACCTTCGCGCGGTTAAGATACCGCGGCCGTTAAACACTGCTGTCACAGGGCAGGCGGGACCTCTAATACTTCATTATTAGCAAGAGGCGATGTTTTTGGTAAACAGGCGGGGTTTGGTTTTGCCGAGTTCCTTCTCGCCCTTTTAGTCTTTCCCGGGGTGCACTCCTGTGTCGGGTTGACGGTTGCTAGAGCATGGTTTTCTTGTTTGTTTATGTTCTTTGCTGTCCCTTCTGTTCGGGTCCGTTAGTTGTCAGTGGTTGGTCCTGTCTGACTCACGGTTGTGCGGGGAGAGGGGCGTGCCCCTCTTATTACTAATTTCAGCATTATCTTCTCTACGATAAACGTAGGGGGGCTCGGTGTTTTAATGGGGGTTGGGTTTAGTTTGTTTGAATTGTTGGTTAAATTCTGCTTGGGCTTTAACGCTATCTTTACAGGTGGCTGCTTTTAGGCCCACTGGGGAAGGTGCCTTGGGTTCTTGGTCCTTTCCCTCCTTAGTAAGGTTGTATCCTTTTTCAAAAGAGCTGTACCTCTTTTGACTAACTATTATACACTGCTTATTCTTTTTCATGCAAGGCTAGAGTTGTATAGTGTTGAACTTATATTCATTTTCCGAGCAACCAGCTATCACCAGGTTCGGTAGGCTTGTCACCTCTACTTGGGAGTCTTTCCACTCTTTTGCTACAGAGACGGGTTTGCCCTTTTAGGCTGCTCCGAAGTAGCTCCCCTGGTTTCGGGGGGTCAAACTTAAGTTCTCTTTGCTTGGGCTTTCTTGCTAAATCATGATGCAAAAGGTACGAGGGTCAGTCTCTGCTTTTTCTTGCTTTGTGGGGTTGTTTCATTTCTTTTTCAGCTTTCCCTTGCGGTACTTTCTCTATTGCTCTAAGGACCTTTTCTATCACCTATACTTGGGTGGTAAAATGTTTTAATGTTTGAATGAAGTTTAGTTACTTATATTTAAGATATAGGGGTTGTGTTTAGGCTAGCTTTCTGGCTTAAGGCGACTCGATTTGCACGAGTGTTTTCTCAGTGTAAGAGAGATGCTTTCCTGCTTAGCTACGCCCTAATTAGTCCAAGCGCACCTTCCGGTACACTTACCATGTTACGACTTGCCTCCTCTCTATTTTTTCTTCGGGGTTTATTTATTGTCATTTCGTTTTTCGAGGAGAGTGACGGGCGGTGTGTACGCGCCTCAGGGCCGGTTTCAAAAGAATTCTCTGCTTTCTTTTTACTGCTAAATCCACCTTCGATCGTATGTTTTTCATCATACTCTTCGTAGTGTTCTGTTAACAGAAAATGTAGCCCATCTCTTCCCCCTCCATTCGCTACACCTCGACCTGACGTATTGGGGGTTGCCCATTTTGCTTACTGTTATACTCTCAAAAGGTAAACTGGCGACGGCGGTATATAGGCGGAAATGGCAAGAAGGGGTGAGGTTAAACGGGGATTATCGGTTGCAGGACAGGCTCCTCTAGGTGGGTTTGAGGCACCGCCAAGTCCTTTGGGTTTTAAGCTGGGGCTCGTAGTTCCCTGGCGGGTGAAGTTTGTATTTTTATCATCTTAGTTTAAGGCAAAGCATAGTGGGGTATCTAATCCCAGTTTGTGTCTTAGCTGTCGTGAGTTCAAGGTTTATAGAACCACTTTCGTTGTCGGACTTCATAACCCCCATGGCGTATGACAGCATAGGGGGTATTTGGTTCTAGTTTAATTTAATCTTTAATCACACTTTACGCCGTGGTGCGTCAATTTGGGCCTCTCGTATAACCGCGGTTGCTGGCACGAGTTTTACCGGCCCTATCAACCCTAACTAAGTCGAGCTTTCGCTCATGGCTTAATGTTTGTCACTGCTGAGTTCCCTTGGGGGTGTGGCTAAGCAAGGCGTTTTGGGCTGCAGGTGCGTGCCTGATGTCTGCTCCTGTTTTCCTATTGGAGATAGAGGGCATTCTCACTGGGTTGCGGGTACTTGCATGTGTAAGTTGGGTCACAACTGACGTTAAAGTCAGGACCAGGCTTTTGTGTTATTGGAGCTTTTTATGGCTCATCTTGGCATCTTCAGTGCCATGCTTTGGGTTAAGCTACATTAAC